TCTCGTAAGATTGAGAGCAATAAAAAAAGAATCAAATCACACCATCTCTGTAATAGGTAAATGCCTCTTTTTCTCCCGAAGTTGTCGGAATTATTCGTAATAAAATATTGGCTACAATTGAAAAGGTCTTATCAATAAAATTTCCATTTATCCGCGATCTAGGCATAGGTAGCAATCCATTCTATAATTATTCTCATTACCTCTCGCGGTAAACCGATCCCACAAAGAGAAGAATTTTACATTACGAAATAACATAAAAACAGATTCATTAAGAAAAAAGATATGGGACCTGTCTTTAATTTATTCAACTTGTTCCTTTTTGACAGGAATCATTAAAAACAAAGAAAGAAAAGTTGGAATACGATTCGATTTCATCCTAATGGAAATGTAGTAGTATACCAACGAAAGAAAGTATTCCAATTTCATTGAAGTTACAGATTCTAATAACGAAAATTTGTTTGATTGAATTCGCCTCCAAAGAAGAAAAAGGATAGAATAACCATTCTATGATGTAAATAACCACCTCTTTTGTTTTGTATGCATAGGAGGTATACATGATACAATCAACTATATCTATATAGAATTTTTCTAACAGTTTTCATTATCCGTAGAGCCTCCAAAGAAAGATCTTTCGTTGACTTTGATGAAAATTTCTCTATTTTATAGTTAGAATTCGAATAGATTGTTCGTTCCTATCCAATAATCTACTAGGAATGGCTCGCTATTCACTCGGTTTTGGGGTCATAATCATGATGTAGGAGAGATGGCCGAGTGGTTGAAGGCGTAGCATTGGAACTGCTATGTAGGCTTTTGTTTACCGAGGGTTCGAATCCCTCTCTTTCCATCTAATTCACTAATCTTACTAACCAGAAGAGATCAAATTGCACTAGATAAAATTATTCCAACAATTAGACCTTTCTTTGATATAGATTCTCTACTCCTAATTGCTGTGGCACGGAAAATGCTGAAAGGAGAAGAGTAGACAAGGAATGAAAACCCCGCTATTTTTCTATGATACCTAAATAAAAGAAATGGTAGAAACATCCGGATCAAACCCCAAAATTTCTCTTTTCTTTTATCTTAACCTTCGGTTAATTTATTTCGACGAAAGGGCTGAAAACTGTCCGAACCTTTGTCATTTTTTATTTTATTTTCGTTAGGTTTAGGTCTGGCGCGAATAATATTCTACGACTAGCAACTCATTTATTTTCAAACCGACCCATTTACTATCTATTATTTGATTGACTAATCCTTTATATTGGAATGGTTGAAGAGTCAAATGTTTTGGCAATTCGTCCTGAGAGGATGAATCGAAAGAATTTTGAATCAGAACTCTAGAGTTTTGTTCCTCCCTCGCCGTAATAATATCTCGGGGTTTGCAGCGATAACTTGGTATATCTACTATACGACCATTGACTAAAATATGTCTATGGTTAATTAATTGACGGGCTCCGGGAATAGTCGGAGCCATACCCAATCTAAAAAGGATATTATCCAAGCGCATTTCAAGTAATTGGAGTAAAACCCGACCTGTTGACCCCTTGGCTTTGCCGGCTATACGAACGTATTTAAGTAATTGTCGTTCTGTAAGACCATAATGAAAACGCAACTTTTGTTTTTCTTCGAGACGAATACGATATTGAGATTTTTTCCCGGAACGCGATTGGTTTCTAAGATCACTTCCGGCTCTAGGCCTTTTATTAGTTAGTCCCGGTAAAGCTCCCAGGCGGCGTATTTTTTTGAAACGAGGTCCCCGGTAACGCGACATAAAAACTCCTTATTCTTATTTCTATTTAATTCTCATTGATGAAATTTCATTTTACAGAATAAACCTAAACTAAAACTGAACTAAATCATAAATGAAGCGAAGTTTACGGAAGCAGTGTACTTGTACTCTAAAGAATAATTAGATGAATGGGACAGAGGCCTTTTTATTAGATATCTATTCTATATATATATTATTCTATTATACCTAAAAAAAGAGAAAAGGGGAGTCTTTTAATGACATAGTTGTAAGTTCCTATAAGATAAAAAATCTTTTTTTTTATCTTTTTTGATTTCGCATTTCACAAAGGGACATTCTCAATCATGTAAAAACTCGAATAAAATAAATAGAGAAAAGCCGGCTATCGGAATCGAACCGATGACCATCGCATTACAAATGCGATGCTCTAACCTCTGAGCTAAGCAGGCTCACAAAAGAGAAATTCTACATGCATAGGGATTCAATAAATGTCATCTTAGTTATTAATTAATATTCATATTAGCTAGTCATAATGAATATGAATATAGAAAAATAGAATATCGAATTGAAAAGAAATATTCAATACTCATACTTACCATAGAAAATTACCATAGAAAATAACGATTAATCTATCGATATATATGATTTCTATTTTTTTCTCACATCACTATTCTATAGAATAGAATATTCTTTAATATTCGATAGAATTTTCTCATTTTAGTTTTTGCTTTCAAATGCCATTTGAATTTTATTAAGCTTCTACCTTCTACATATAGAATATATTTTCTATTTCGAAATGGAATCTTTTGTTCTAAATAATGAGACATTATTGCGCTCTGATTTGTAAAGATGGAAGCTCAAACGAAAAAAAGTATCGACCGTTCAAGTATTCAAAATTGCATGGTAAAAACGAGCATAAGAGAAACATATATACGTGGTATTTATCCATCTATATTGAATTGCGGATACAGAAATGATAGAATCGTTTCTGATTGGACCAAATGCGGGTTTACTATAGAAGATGAAAGAAGATTGCCAAGAAATCAAAGAGGAGAAAAACTTTTTCGAGATAGGAAATCAGTATTTAATGAATTCAACGGTTCCAGTCTAAATGAATAAATAAAATAAAAAGGAAAACGACATCTCAATCAAAATGAGATACTAATCTCAAAACAAAAAAGAGGGGGATATGGCGAAATTGGTAGACGCTACGGACTTAATGGGATTGAGCCTTGGTATGGAAACCTACTAAGTGAGAACTTTCAAATTCAGAGAAACCCCGGAATTAAAAAAAAATGGGCAATCCTGAGCCAAATCCTTTTTTACAAAAACAAAGGCCCAGAAGGTGAAAAAAGGATAGGTGCAGAGACTCAATGGAAGCTGTTCTAACAACTGGAATTGACTGTGTTGCATTGGTAGAGGAATCCTTCCATTGAAACTTCCGAAAAGATGAAGGATGTACGTATATACATACGTATACGTACTGAAATACTCTATCAAATGATTAATGACGACCTGAATCTGTATTTTTTATATGAAAAACGGAAAAATTGTTGGGAATCGATTCCATATTGAAGAAAGAATCGAATATGCATTGATCAAAGCATTTACCTCACGGTCTGATAGTTCTTTTGTATAACTAATTAATCGGACGAGAATAAAGATAGAGTCCTATTCTACATGTCATTATCGGCAACAATGAAATTTATAGTAAGAGGAAAATCCGTTGATTTTAAAAATCGTGAGGGTTCAAGTCCCTCTATCCCCAAAAAAAGACCATTCGACTCCTTAACTATTTATCTTATCCTTTTTTTTAGTAGTTCAAAAAGAGTTATCTTTCTCATTCACCCTACTTTTTTACAAATGTATCCGAGATAAAAATTTTTCTATTATGTCAAGTCTTATGATATATGATACATGGACAAATGACCCTCTTTAACCACAGACTCCCCGAACGAGTCACGGTTGCCATCGTTCTTCATCCTGAAACTTACAAAGTCTCCGATCCAATAAATTCTAACACCTGGACAAGACTTTGTAATACCCTTTGAATTGACATAGACCTAAGTTATCTAGTAATATGAAAATGTGGTCTCGGTATCGGGAATGGGAATGGGAATGGGAATGGTCGGGATAGCTCAGCTGGTAGAGCAGAGGACTGAAAATCCTCGTGTCACCAGTTCAAATCTGGTTCCTGGCACATGATAAATTTGTATGAGTCTTTTTTTCTATAAATTACTTAAGACTTAAGATAAATCGACATATATATATTCATTAATAGTTTAGATCATACTACATACTTTTCTCCATCTTGGTCTTTGGATAAATACCCCATCTATTTTATAGATGGGTAAAGTATGTAACAAAAAGAAATTCTATTTTATATTCTTTTTTCTCTTTCGTTCAAAAAGAAAGTTAATGCCTAATATGCATATCCATATTTGAAAAGTTAAATATGTTGTTAGCCTATCCATAATACAAACGAGACTTCAATTACTATGGTTACTCTAGAACAGAACCTCGAATCTCTGGAATTGTAGAAGTGCAGATAAGTTTCGTATTTTTCAATGAGCATCTTGTATTTCATAAAAATTGGGGGCAATATAATCCTTACGTAAAGGCCACCCTATCCAACTTTCAGGCATTAAGATGCGTTTCAAACGCGGATGATTATCATAAGATATTCCCAACATATCAAAAGATTCCCGTTCTTGAAAATCCACACTTTTCCAAACCCAGAAAACAGACGGAATTCGAGGATTCTTCCTCGGGGCAAATACTTTTATGCATACCTCTTCTGGTTGATCCACGTCATACTCTATTCTCGTAAGATGATACACACTAGCTAACAGTCCCCCTGGTGCTAAATCATAGGCACATTGGGAGCGTAGATAATTGTAACCATATATATATAAAATGACAGCAATGGAATGCCAATCCTCGGGTTTTATTTGTAAAGTCTCTATTCCTTGGTAATCAAAGCCCAACGATCTATGAATTAGTCCATGCTTGACTAACCAAGCAGACAAACGACCCTGCATCTTTTTTATCTCTCCCGCATTGTTATTTGTATAAGTATTTTGCATTGACGATGAAATTTTTGCAGATTGGACCACTACTTGTTTTTCTGTACAAAGAAAACCTGTCTAATTTACAAATTCGTGGGAAGAGGCTGAACTTTTGTATTTGAAAAATGTTTCGGGAGGGATCTCTGAAGTATATGTCGGTTGATAAAGGAACTCCCGATCATAATTTC